ATCAAGATAGGATCAGAATCATGAAAATTGGAGTGAGTGCTGACGTGTTCCGACGGGGGACTTAATGAAATAGGAGAAGAAGGTTCATTTAAATAACAAGTTATATCTTTTCTTTTGCTGGGGGAATCGTTACTGACAGTTCCGGCCCGAAAGAGCCATTGAAGTCGGAACATAAAAATAAGTTGAATTGTGGAAGAATCCATAACTCCATTTTTTTTATTCCAGTAAAGTAAGTCAATCGATAAAAGGAAAAACAAAGAATAATAAGAAATGACACTCCTGTCATAGGAATGGAAATAGCCCTTCTTGCTGCTTCAATAACAAGTATTTTTGTTTTCAAATCAGATAAATCATTTGATCTATGATTCATTGGAACAAAACAAGGAATGGCCTGGCTAGGTATAGGTACTGGCCAGGCCGGGGGAATAAAAGAACCTTTCGTACGAAATCAAAGAGGTACTCTTTCTATTGGAGATATCTGTTTCGAATCCTTATCTAAATGCAATTGCTGATAAAATTCGTATATATATAGAATAAAGAAAAGAAAGATAAAGAAAAGAATAAAGAAAAGAAAGATAAAGAAAGACTTTTATCAATCTTTACTTCACGCGTCACATATGAATTATCCTTTTGTAATTGGGAGAGATGGCTGAGTGGACTAAAGCGACGGATTGCTAATCCGTTGTACGAGTTATTCGTACCGAGGGTTCGAATCCCTCTCTCTCCGTTCCCTCTGATCACTTGAGAGTTATCTTTCGAATTCGAAAAAATCTCGAGCCCTTGTTATCTTAGTTACATGTATGGAATAGAGAAAATCATAAGAAAATTCAGAAATCAAGCAACGAAAAACTTCTGATTTTTTTATTTTATTCCTCGCGTCCAGGATTACGTCCTGGATCATTAGATAGGAATCCGAAGATGAAGAGAGAAACAAAGAATATCACTACTGTGTAAACGAAGAGTTTGAGAGTAAGCATTACACAATCTCCAAGATCATTTTTGGGGGAAATAAGGGAATAGATTCTCTATTTTTGTACCACATATCCCATTTTGACACCAAGAAATGGAGTGGTTTCTAGAAAAGAAAGGAATTTGCAGGAATTCATTTGGAATAAGATTCTGATTCCTTCGTTACCAAAATGATCTTTCATACCCACAATTAGGTATTGTGAGGGACCATACATAAGGTCTTTGAACTCCGGAAAGTCAGAATGAGAAAATGAGGTGATCCAGATTCATCGCGGCTATCCAAAAGAATTTCAATGTTTGAATCGAGAGTTCATAATGTAAGATTTATCTGATCTTATCAATTGTTAGAATAGAATTTTTCCTTTTTTAGCGAATCAATCATGAATGTTTCTAGGACAGTATTAAAGATCTCATCGAAAACTTACAGCAGCTTGCCAAACAAGGGCTAAGAGAAAAAAGAGTACAGGTATGACTGGCATAACATCTACGATTGGATTGAAAAAAGCATAAGCCTCGGGTAATTTGGCGAAGAAAAAGCTACTCGAATGAAGGGCAGAATTAATACAGATACAGATCAAACTAAAGATATTAAGCATAACAAAAATTTCGCTCTTGTGGAGAATTTCATTATTAGTGAGTTGGGGAAAAATAAAGAAAGAAGAGAAGATAGGCCAAACAAAAAATCCTTCTTTTTCTTTGAACTTCCCCAATCAAAAATCCTTCAATTCTCAAATGAGAATAGAAGGAATCATACTTTCATACAATATCTTAATTGAATTATAGATAATGATCAATGAATTTCTTTTGATTCTACATCTACACGTGTCGAATCCTAGCAACAACCTATTCCATAGATATTTGGGCTGGAATTGACGAACAACCAATATCCATATTAGTGTTATTAGTGTCAAATAGAAATCTCAATGGGGCGTGGCCAAGCGGTAAGGCAACGGGTTTTGGTCCCGTTACTCGGAGGTTCGAATCCTTCCGTCCCAGACCGATTCTATCAGAACAAAGATTGTGCTCTTTTCTTTAACAATCCTCTGTTTAAGAGTGTAATGTTGGATACAATGGGATCCAATCTTTCTTTCTGATTTCTAATGATTCAGAGAAGAATCATATCCTACCTTTCGATCCTGTTTCTGTTTCTCACAAACAGAAACAGAATCGAGTGTCAATGACACGTGGATGGAAATAAATATCTTTTTGATATAGGTAGGATGGGAACAAAGATCAAAGTTCCATTCAAAAAAAAAAAGATTGGGTGGCCATTCAGCGTATGCCCGCCTCCCCCCCGCTCATATTCATATTGAAGTTAGTTAGTCATTTAGAGAAACTTTATGCCCCCTATTTATCAAATTTGGATTCCCACATGATGCATTCTGAGTCGACATGCGGAAGAAAGGTAAAGTAAATAGGGGTAAATGACTAATTTTATGTGGATCCTGAATTCTAAACAGGAGGAGTTCTTGGTACTAATTCCATCACTGGGATTAAAGCTCCTAAGACTGGGGTGGGGCAAAATAAAATAGAAACAACGAATGAATCTGGACCCATTCGGCTTTGTACCTATACAAGATGGTATAGCACCCCATAAGAGGATCTTTTTTTGATTGGCTTTGAGTATGATTCATGATCCCCATAGAATTCGTGTAGATACGAGTTAATTAGCAAAGGAAGGTATCAATTTCAATCAATATCTGTGTCATCCGGATCTCATTAACAAACAATAAAGTTCAATACGAAACAGATGTATTTTCTTTGGACTTAATTGCTTTTATTTTGCATCAGGCTCCAATGAATAATTGGAAATCAATGTAACGATGGGGGGGGATTCATAGATTCCATTCACTTTAGTTTATCTTTATGGAAATGGAAAAATTTCTGAACCTGAAATAAAGCAAAATCCGTAGAAAATGAACCATGCCCATATGTAGTTTTATTGTTCTATTTCAGTGACACCGGTATTTCGGTTTCGGTTTCGGTTAAAAAGATTTGTGATCTCTTAAATATACACGATGACCCCCGGTGACAATTGTTCGGTGTATCTGATGGATACGGAAAGGTCATACTCCTACGATTTGGATTTTCTCAATCAGATGAAAGAATAGCGACCTTAATCTTATCTTCCATGAGCTCTTTTCTATCCATCCCCATGAAAACAACTAAATTGGATTTTTTTCTCGACCCATCCATCTGATTTAAATCATTGATGATTCAATTGGAAAAGAAACATGGATTTCTCTTATGATGATCGAATTCGCGTCTCTTTAATCAATGAGATATCTGCTAAACTTTTTAGTTACTCGTTGTGATTGTGCCGACTTGTTGATTTGATTGATTTAGAGATCAAATTAAATTCAGTCTTTACAGGAAAACTTATTTATAGTAATGATAATGATGTCGAAGTAGGAAATTCTTGAAACCATTTTATTTTTTATGATTCCTTACCTTATAAATCCTCGCTATTCGAAGAAGTGTGAGATTGGTGAATCTATCCTATCGAGTCACTTGCGACCTTTACGGTTCATTAGAATAGCTTATTTGGTTAATGACTCATTTTATTTTGTTCCAGTATTGGTAATTCCAGTATTGGTAATCGAATTAAAGACTCGTCTTTAGTTTAGTTGTTCGAGAAAGAATTGGAATTGGATCTTTCATGATTGATCGTCCCGAACAATATAACAATATGTTGAAGATGTAGATGTAAATAAGTGTTAAGCAACTCATTTCTTCGTGTTTTTTATAAATGTGTTTCATTCCTATAACAGAATATGGGTTAATTTGGCTTTTTGCTGAGATTTCCCCAGAGAAATACCTATTCATACATATATAAAAATAAAGTATGGACTACTATGCACCGATGGAGCCAATGACTATTCATGATTCCATATTGAATCAATTCCATACCGGTCCAAATTAGAGGAATGTTATGGTAAAACTTCGTTTGAAACGATGTGGTAGAAAGCAACGTGCGACTTGAAGGACATGATCGGCTGTGGATTCTTGCATCCACCATTTTTTTATATATCAATGAAGATGCTCTTGGCTCGACATAGTTTGTTCTGTGCCACCAGGACCCCATTTGGGGGGGTTGTAAATAGTACATGATGGAGCTCGAGCATAAATTCTTGATTCATTTATCAGAGGGAAGGATCTAGGGTTAGTGCCAGTCAATAAGTTGGAACAACTTCGTAAGTATATCTTCGATATAGAAATCGCAAATTCGAACAAGTTTCAAATAAAAAAGCAAAAAAGGGAAAATTTGTCGGAATTGGTAAAACTATTTCGATCAAAAGTGTATCACAGGGGAATCAACCATTTGTATGATTCTTCAATAGAAAGAACAAAAGGTATGTTGCTGCCATTTTGAAACAATTAAGGATCACCGAAGTAATGTCTAAACCCAATGATTCAAAGCAAAGATAAAGGATACCGGAACAAGGAAACGCCATTTTCAATTGTCTCAATAACTAGATCAGAATGAGAAAGGAAAATTGATTCTAGACGAGACAAACAAAAGAGGTTAGAGACGGCTCAATAAATGTCTAAGGATTTCCCTTCGAGCTCTTTGAGAATTACCCAACTTGAGTTATGAGTACGAATGAGATTTCTTTTTTTTTTTATTCCTTCCAAAAAAAAAACGACTCAAATCCTAATCTAATTGATGATTTTATGGATCCATTTGCCACTATATACAATACATAAATTCGAATCATTCTTTCTCGAGCCGTACGAGGAGAAAACCTCCTATACGTTTCTAGGGGGGGCATTGTTCATCTATATCTATCCCAATGAGCCATCTATCGAATCGTTGCAATTGATGTTCGATCCCGAAGAGAAGGAAGAGATCTTCGTAAAGTGGGTTTTTACGATCCGATAAAGAACCAAACTTATTCAAATGTTCCTGCTATTCTATATTTCCTTGAAAAAGGCGCTCAACCTACAGGAACTGTTCATGATATTTCAAAGAAGGCGGAAGTATTTAAGGAACTTCGAATTAATCAAACGAAATAAAATTTATGAAATAGAAAAAAAAAAGATTGAGTGAAATAACTGGCAATTGAGGGGATTGCCATCAATCAGATGGTTTTCGTTGGAACTCTACGAATAAATAAGGGATCAATCTTGCTATTGTTTGTACTTCTATTGAAAACCAGAGATTTTTTTCCTACTTCTTCTTTATTTATTCCCCCCCACACACTTCATTTCTTATCTATGTAGTGCCAATCCAACACAAGTCTTTATTTTCTTTATTTCATTTTTTTTTTTCTCAAAATTCAATTTATATTGACAATGGTGTATCGATCAAATATAATTCGATCGTGGATAAATAGATCTATTTATCTACGTCCCATAAGTTTGTTTCTTTACTTCACTAGGTTCGCCGGATTCACTGTGACACAAGAAGTATCTTCTTAAAGATAATGAAAAAAAAAAAAAATGATCAAAACAGGAGGGTCCACAAATTTTTACATCTATCTATATTTATCCGTGAATCCGTTGTATTTGAATCTGATCTGAACATTTTGATGTTCATAATTGATCATCAAATCTTTCTTTTCGATTTGTTGCTAGTTCAATGTTTTGATGGGGTAGGGCAATCCAATCTCTTTATTTATTTATTTATTTTTTTGATTCCGATCGTATCTACACACCATATTTATACGGGTTGCTAACTCAACGGTAGAGTACTCGGCTTTTAAGTGCGGCTAGGATCTTTTACACATTTGGATGAAGCAACAGATTCGTCCATACCATTGGTATGGTTTGTAAGACCACGACTGATCCTGAAAGGGAATGAATGGAAAAAACAGCATGTCGTATCAATGGAGAACTCTGAGAATACTTCCTGGGTCGGTAAAAAATCTTGTTTTGATTCTTGGAACGGTACCAAATCAATTCACAGTTTGGTCGAGTGAATAAATGGATAGAGCCCTAATGGCTCCAATTATAAGGAAACCAAAAGCAACGAGCTCGGTTCATAATTCGAATGATTACCCGATCTAATTAGACGTTAAAAATAGATTAGTGCCTGATGCGGGAAAGGGTTCTCCTGTGAGTGGATCATCGATTCCTTTTTTTTTCATGAATCCTAACTATTAACTATTCTTTCTCTATTATGGAGTGGGGACGAATGTGTAGAAGAAACGGTATACTGATAAAGAGAATTTCTTCCAAAGTCAAAAGAGCGATCGGGTTGCAAAAATAAAGGATTTCTAACCATCTCTTGTAACTATAACGAACACAAACAAATTGGATGGAAAGAGAGAGGATCCGTTCATTGGACTCTCCGTCTCCGGGGTATCTATTCTTTTCTTACTATATACCCTGTTCTGACCGTATCGCACTATGTATCATTTGATAACCCAAGAAATCCTCCGTGCCTTTGTATAATTTCAAATGGAGGAATTACAAGGATATTTAGAAATAGATAGATCTAGGCAACAACACTTCCTATATCCGCTTCTATTTCAGGAGTATATCTACGCACTTGCTCATGATCATGGTTTAAATGGATCGATTTTTTACGAACCTATGGAAAATTTCGGTTATGACAATAAATCAAGTTCACTAATTGTGAAACGTTTAATTACTCGAATGCATCAACAGAATCATTTGATTCTTTCGGTTAATGATTCCAACGAATCTATTTTCGTTGGGCACAACAAGAATTTTTATTTTCAAATGGTATCAGAGGGTTTTGCAGTCATTATGGAAATTCCATTCTCGCTGCGATTAGTATCTTCCCTAGAAGAAAAAGAAATAGCAAAATCTCATAATTCACGATCTATTCATTCAATATTTCCCTTTTTCGAGGACAAATTATCACATTTAAATCATGTGTCAGATATACTAATACCTCATCCCATCCATCTGGAAATCTTGGTTCAAACCCTTCACTGCTGGATACAAGATGCCCCCTCTTTGCATTTATTGCGATTCTTTCTCCACGAGTATCGTAATTCGAATAGTCTCATTACTCCAAAGAAATCCATTTCTCTTTTTTCAAAAGAGAATCAAAGATTCTTCTTGTTACTATATAATTCTCATGTATATGAATGTGAATCCGTATTAGTGTTTCTCCGTAAACAATCTTCTCATTTACGATCAACATCCTCTGGAACTTTTCTTGAGCGAACACATTTCTATGGAAAAATAGAACATCTTGTAGTAGTGCTTCGTAATGATTTTCAGAAGACCCTATGGTTGTTCAAGGACCCTTTCATGCATTATGTCAGATATCAAGGAAAATCCATTCTGGCTTCAAAGGGGACTCATCTTCTGATGAAGAAATGGAAATCTCACCTTGTCCATTTTTGGCAATGTCATTTTTACTTGTGGTCTCTACCGGACAGGATCCATATAAACCAATTATACAATCATTTCTTATATTTTCTGGGCTATCTTTCAAGTGTACGACTAAACACTTCGGTGGTAAGGATTCAAATGCTAGAGAATTCATTTCTAATAGATACTTCTATTAATAAATTCGAGACCCTAGTCCCAATTATTCCTCTGATTGGATCA